TTGTACAAATAAGAATCCCCCTCGTTACATGATTTCTTCTTCATATAGATAGATATAGGATCTATGGAGCAATTACTTAGAAGTAAATTTTGTGAAACAACCCTTCCTATCTGATAGAAAAGGATCCCATGATCCTGAACCGATCTTACCTGAGATCGCAAATCCCAAGTTTGCCTATGAAGAGCAGATCTAATTATATTAGTGTCTATAATGGATTTTTTTTGTATAATACTAATCGATAAGGCCTCATTAGTAAGTGCTACAAGATCTCGTACATTGGAACCCATAGTTATGGTTATGTAACCGAATCCATTAGTATAGAACATTTTCTTTTCCAAGTGAAATCCCTTAGTATATGAAAGAGTGAAAAAGTGCTTTCGTTGTTGTGGAATAAGAAGTCTTCGCATCTTAATGCATGTATTTAATTTATTCGGAGCTATTAGAGCGGGATCTACTTTTTGGGGAATATGAGTCGAAGCAATAATAAGAATATTCCTAGTGGAACATCTTTCACAATCCCTGGAGAGATAGTTCACTAATAGACCGAGGGATAAGTAATTCGACTCATTCACATCCAGATCATGAATGTTTGGAATCCATATTATGCAAGGAGACATTGCTTTTGCTAATTCGAATTGAAAGGTGATATAAAATCGGTCTATTTCCGGCATCATATCCATAGTTAGCATATTCATCATAGTTAGAAGCTCCAGCTCCATATTAAGGTCACGGTCGATATCGTCACTATCATCAATATCGTCACTATCGTCACTATCGTCACTATCATCAATAAGAAAACCCTTAGGCTTGTTATCCAGGAACTTGTTCAGAAATACTGTAATGAAAGGAACATAGGAGTTTGTCGCTAGGTATTTGACCAAATAGGATCGTCCAGTTCCTATAGAACCTATCACTAAAATACCCCTAGGGGGGAGTAGGGCTAAGTGGAGCGAAAAGGGTTTTCCATGAGATGCGAAATGAAAACTATTAGCCCCCCACATGGTTTGTGAATAAATAATTGTCTGATAATGAGCAAGAAATATCCGTCTTTCTGCTAAACAGGATGTATTGAACTCATAATTCATTAGATACTTTTTATGAATGTCAACTAAGTATCGTAAGTAAATTGCTCCAGGTTGTTCAATCATTTGATAACCAGAGTTATTCTTTGATAAATGATCACTATGAGTCAGACTCAATAGAATTTGATCAATCCTTTTTTCTGTCGTTAAGGTAGAGAACTGAACCAAGAATTCTCTTTCTTTATCATCAATCGAATCACTATTCGAGACCCAGGATTCTATTTTATCATCAATCCAATCACCATTCACGTTTTTTATTTTTCTTATCAAGGAATAGATCGCTTTACTTGTATGACTTATATGTCTTGTATTTCTCGAAAAAGCGATTCGATTGATGGGATTTGGTATGATACTTATTAGATCGATGAGATTCCAATATTTCTTCTTAAAACGTATTGATTTGACCACATAAGCGGGACCACCACCCCATAGCATGTTGCCACCAGAAGCAAAACCCCGTATTTCTTCTAGAGAATCTCCTAATTGTTCCAGAGCAACTAGAAAGAGATTCTTTAACCAGAAAGAATTCAGTTCAGATGTAGGATACCTATCCAGAAGTTTTTGCAACTCAATCATGTATGATGGAATCATCAAAGATTTGACCTTTTCGAACTCTGTCTGTAACTCACTATAGACTCGAGAAACAAAGAGAAGATGTGTACGAACGAGACATCCAGCAACAAGAAGAAGGAAAAGGATTGAATAGAGGAACTCCCAAACATTTAGCGATCTCAGATGTGTCGATATCAATAGTGACTCATTTTTTCGATGAATAATTTCTTCGGATAGAAAAAGATTATGTAAACAATTACTCGGAATCTCACTTATCAGATTCCATATCTTCCTTATCAAATTCCCTTGTAGAAGACACAATGAAATCCGATAGGTAAGATATGATATATCTGATCTATGCATAATATCATGAAAAATAGATACAAATTTTTGGCTGCTACTTAGTATCGGCAATAGGTCTGAAAAAGTATCTAAAAATATGAAATTTAGATATTTGTACCCTGTTGAGGTAAGGAACCATGGTATATATGTTTGGAATAGATTCCATTTTGAGAGAGTTGAAAAAGCACTATCTCGTTGAAAGGTTCTATACATATGCCCTTTCTCAAGGCATTTTTTTGGACAAGGACTCCATTTTTTCCTCTTTTCAGATGGTAAATATTTATCAGAACATGGAGTGTGAATCAAACCCATGTTTGAATTGAAATTGAGATACTGATGCAAGTTTTTCCCTTCTGAATCAGATAGATTCATATCTGAAAGAGGTTGACAATAAGTTCTTTCAAAATTGACTATTTGTCCCTCTGTTAGAGGTGTTCCAGAAATGTCTGCGATCAAGTAAATAGCTCTACGAACGAATGAATCGGATCGAATTGGAAAATGGAAAGATTTGTACAAGTCATACCCTTCGTCGCCACTTTGCGAAAAATCGTTAGGTATCAATATGTTACATACCTGTGACTCGATTGGTGAAATAGTATCTCTCTCCCCAAAAGCATGTTTTTTTTTACCACCGCAAAAATAGAATATTTTGTTGCGAATGAACAAGATATTGAGGAATTGTCCATACGTAAAATCATAATTATTGATACAGGCCTTTTCCACATAAAAAGGAAATCTTTTGTTACAATAGAAACAGAAGTGATATCGATTATTCAAGAATCGAAGTCGATTTGCTTTATAAAAAGAGGATATCAATGAACTTCGATGAAATGGTTTTACGGGATTCAGCCAATTGTTTTGATCGTGGGATATCATTGAGAAATAGGAATCCGTGTTATCAAAAGATTTCCTGCAATTCTTTCTAGTATGGAATGAGTCAATCATCCACTTTGGTATCTTATTGAACAAAAATGGTGATATTATTCCTTCATTGATCAAGAATTTCGATTTTTGGGAAGTATCATAGTCATCCAATAATAAGGGTTTCCTTTTTTTCAAATGAAAGATTTGAATACCTATTGATTTTAACAACTGATTACAGAGTGGATCATTCGGACCTTTCAATTCATAGATATGGATCTCGGACCTATGAATGGGGATACTCCCGAAACTCACAAAGAAAAAAGGAAGTGAGTTAGACAAAAAGAGAAGAAACTTGGACAAAAAGAAACAAAGTGACTTAGACAAATATTTTTTGTTGATAACCTCAGACCAATCAATCGAATATTGATTAATATGTAATCGATCGAACACTACTTGAAAACGGCTATTCTGCTCAGAAATGAAATGATCCAAATGTTCCTGGAAATTCTTTATTCCATTGGACCATTTGTATCTATATGCATTAGGATCCCGATTCATGGATCTCTCCGTTCGAGAAATCAAAATAAGAAGATCGAACCATTTCTTCTGACTCTTTTTCAAATTTGATAAATGTTGGTTGATCGTGTATTTCATTATAGTTCTATGATTCAGAGTATCATTTCCTATTTGATACCCTTGAATTCCATATTCGAAGTTGCGATCGAATCGATTCTTTTTAATGAATCGATTCAATACATTTCTTATGTAACCAGGGATGCTATATTGGATTTGAATCAGATTCCGGATCAATCTATATTGATTGACTGCCTCTATTATGTTGTTGCTAGCAAATACCACTATTTTTGGTTTTGGATCTTCCAAATCATTCCCGCAAGAGGTCTGGACCCATTTTTTTATGATCCTTCGATAAAAAGATTCATTCTTTTCATAAAAAAGAGGAGGTAGAACCAATAAAGATTGATTTTTCGATTCATCCCTAGAGTTGAATACCTCATTCAAGAATTGTTTTTGCTCCAATCCGGAGGAATCAATAGAAAAAGTAAATTTCTTATGATACACCAGATCCGGCTCAGTTATTGATAGAGTGAATAGATCTGCCATTTCTTGAAATATCTCTTCTGATTCAAAATCGTGGTGTAACGTGTATCCCCCCCTGTTCCGGTCATGGAATAAATGAAATAAACTAAAAAACGGATTTTTGTTCAAGAATGAAATCTTATTGGAACTGTCCAGTTCATCCTTCGGAACCATATCACATCCCGAATCTGATGAAATAGGATGAATTGAGACGGTATTTTGTAAGTACATAATTATCTTGAATATATTAACTATTTCTTTATTTTCCGATCGCCTGGAAAGAACAAAAGAAACATCTTGTTCTTTCTTCAACAATTTCTGATCTCTAGTGGACCTCTCAGTAGGATTCGAACCCAGATGAAGTTCTGACCATCTGTCAGAGAAAAAAGAACGATTGGCTCTTGCCGGATTCCAAAGAAATTCTTCGATTTTTTCCGGAAGCAGATGATTATTCATCTCCTTCTCACGTTTCATGAATAGTCGGCACATTGAGGAATATCCAGAAAGGCTTTTAGGGAATCGCTCTGATTCTATCTCTGTTCGTTCCGTTTGAAGAAAGAAAGGATCCCAACAAAGAATCGATCTTTCTTTTAGTTGCTGAATCTCTCTTTGATTGATCAATGTGTGATATTTCGAATCCTCATTCCTAATGGAATCGAAATGATCCTTGGATTGATCAGAAGATCCTTTCAATTGGCTAGAATCCGTTACTTGAATGAAACTAGATCTCGTCGAATCATATTGAATATTTGATGATACATTCTGTACCTTGCTAAAAAATCGATCCTTGTTTACCAACCACACATTGTCTAACCAAATCCAATTCTCTCTCGACATGTTACTCAAAAAATCCGATTCGTGCGGATTCTTCCCCCAACTAACGAAGAGATCTTGACGGAATTGCCACATATGAAATTGAGCACAATTTTGCAAAGAAATAGCCCGCTTGTTTTTCAAGAAGAGATGGGAAACATGCTCAATATCATTTGATTGAATAGTTGACCCAGCCCCTTGTTGTTTGAAGAAACCCTCCACTTCAATTGGTATTTTTTCACAAAAAGT